ATACTCGAATGAACCTCGTAATCGTAAGAAAGTAGGTTTTTTAGCTATGGGCCTAGCAAAAGAAAAATTTAGATAGGTTCCTATAGGATTCCCCCCTTAAAAATCGGACGTGAGGGTTTCCTCTCATCCGGCTCAAGTAGTTACACCAAATAAAGAAGGGAGTTCTTTATTTTTTACTTTGTTCAATAAAAAGAAAACCCTACAAAGAACTACTCCTTACTCAAGTTCCCAGTAAAGACCAACCTTTCATTCATTTTTCTTTTAATTTTCACTTTCTTTTTAACTTTACTGAATGACTTAATTTACTTTACGACAAAATAGAAATATGAAATTTTTTATTGAGTAGTCTACTTCCCTTCAATGATGAATCCCCCTTAACTTAAAGGAATACTTTGGGACTCATAAGGGATTTACTTGTCTATATATTGTTTCGTTCCATTCGATCTTTTAGGTCCCTACTCACCTCGATGGTTATGTCATGATGCCCTTTGAAGCATATATGCGATAGATAAACTTCTGTAACCATGCCATATTTGCTTGCTTGAACGGAATCTCTCTCTAAAAGAAATAGAATGGCTAATGCCACGAAAAAATCTTTTTTTTTCACGAGGTATAACTAGCAATTCCTATTTATCTGTTATGGAATCGACCATGGATCAATTCCCCTTTTATTCGGAAGTATTGAATACACCCATAATTCTGAGCTTCATGTTACTCCTTCCAAGACACATGTCAGAGTCGGGGGCATCCCAATCAGATTAAATGGGATGACAGTTTATTAGTCCGAATCTGTAAAATGAAAATTTCGATCAAATCACACATCGCAGTATACTAGGCCCTCTAATTCCTTAAGGGGCTTGTCTAAAAGATTCGCGATATAACTAGGAAGACGTTTCAAATACCATACATGAGTCACTGGACATGCGAGTTTGATGTATCCCATTTGATATCTTCGTATCCGAGAATCAACAAATTCCACCCCACATTCTTCACAAAATTTAGGGTCTTCTTTTTCAGCGCCAATCACTCGATAATTTCCACAAGAACAAATTCCACTTTTTATGGGTCCAGAGATTCTTTCACAAAATAGTCCATCTTTTTCCGGTTTATTGGTTTTATAATGAAAAGTATAGGGTTTTGTCACCTCTCCAACTATCTCTCCATTAGGTAGGATTTTGTTGGCCCAAGCCCTTATTTGTTGAGGAGACACTAATCCAATTCGAAGTTGTTGATGTTTATACCGATCGATCATAGAATAGAAATTCTGATTCATTCAGATCAAACTTCCTTCCTATTAATCTGGAAGTTCTTCTCAGATACAAGGAAATGATTCAGTTCCAGAGCCAAAGATCGTAGTTCTCGAACGAGCAATCGAAAAGATTCTGGGGCATCCTTAGGTTTAGGTACTGTTCCTCCAATGATCATAGCACCAAGTAATTCTTGACGAGCTCTAATATGATCAGATTTATAAGTAAGCATCTCTTGTAAAATATGAGCAACACCAAATCCCTCTAGAGCCCAAACTTCCATTTCTCCTACTCGTTGTCCCCCTTGTTTGGCCCTTCCTCTAAGGGGTTGTTGTGTAACAAGTGCGTAATGTCCACTCGAACGTCCATGGATTTTATCATCAACTTGATGGATTAATTTGAGGATATAGGGCTTACCTATTAGAACAGGTTGTTCAAAAGGATCCCCTGTTCTTCCATCAAATATTCTGCTTTTTCCCGGATACTCAGGTTCAAATACCCATGGATTTTGTGTTTGCTTACTAGCTTCATATAATTCAGAAAACACCAGTTTTCTCGAAGCCTCTTGCTCATATCTCTCATCAAAAGGTGCTATTCTATAATGTCTCTTTAGCAGATCCCCCGCTAACCCGAGTGAGCATTCAAATATCTGCCCCACATTCATTCGTGAGGGTACTCCTAATGGGTTGAAGACCATATCAACAGGCGTTCCGTCTTGCAAGTAGGGCATATCTTGTCTAGACAAAATTTTAGAAATGATACCTTTATTCCCATGTCTTCCAGCTACTTTATCACCTACTTTGATTTCACGTTTCTGTGAAATATATACACGAATCCTTTCTGGATTATAACTGGAAACCCCCCTTTTCTGGATCCATCTCACATCAATAACTCTACCCCTACCACCTATAGGTAGTTTTAGAGAAGTTTCTTTTGCGGTGGATACCTGAATGCCAAGTATGGCTCGTAATAATCTATCCTCGGGGGCATACGAGGATTCGTTCGCGGTCTGAGGCGTTAATTTACCCACTAAAATATCACCGGCTTCGACCCAAGATCCCAGCATCACAATTCCATTTCTGTCTAAATTTCGGAGTAAATGAGCCTCTAAATGTGGTATTTCCTTAGTGATTCTTTCGGGACCTTGACTTGTCACATGAGTCTGAATTTCATATTTCCGGATGTGAAAAGAAGTATAAATATCTTCATATACCAGACGTTCACTAATTAGTACTGCATCTTCAGAATTGTAACCTTCCCATGGCATATAAGCTACTAATACGTTTTTTCCTAAAGCGAGTTCCCCACCAACCGTAGCCGCACCGTCCGCTAAAATTTGTCCCTTTTTAATGCATTGACCCTGCCGAACCTGAGGTTTTTGATGCATACAAGTATTTTTGTTGGAACGTTGATACATAACTAATGGAATGCTTACAGTGTCCCCATTACTTAAGAAAATGATCTTGTGAGTATCCGTATAAATGATCTTTCCTTCGCGTTCAGCTACAATGGAAACCCCCGAATCTAGAGCCGTTTGGCGTTCCAGCCCAGTTCCAACAATGCACTTCTCAGACCGAGAAAGAGGAACTGCTTGGCGTTGCATATTAGAACTCATTAAAGCCCGATTCGCATCATTATGCTCGATAAAAGGAATGAGGGAAGCTCCAATAGAAAAATATTGGAAAGGAAAAATGCTTCTAAAATGAATCTGCTCCCATGCAATAGTCAAGAATTCTTGGCGGTATCGAGCCGGAACAGCCTGTTCTTCTTGAATACCCCGATTCAAGGCCAAAGAATTTCCTGCTGCTACCATATAATATTCATCTCTATTTGGCGATAAATAAATTATCTGTGCCTCTTTTGATCTCTCAGATATTTCATAAAATGGACTCTCTATGGACCCCCAATGACCAATCCTTACATGAATAGCTAAGGACCCAATAAGTCCAACATTGATTCCTTCAGACGTGTCAATTGGACAAATACGTCCATAGTGGCTTGGGTGGATATCTCGTATCCGAAAACTAGCAGTTCGCCCCGTTAATCCTCCAGGACCCAAATAACTCAATTTTCGACCATGAACGGTTTGTGTTAATGGATTGGTTCGATCCAAAACTTGAGATAAAGGGTGCAGGCCAAAAAAAGATTCATAAGTAGTTGTTAATGAAGTTGAAGTTACCAAATTTTGAGGGGTCGGTGTCAATTTATGCCTGATTGCTCCACATATAGTTCCTCGAATCGCATTTTCTAAACGAACAAGAGCCAATCCAAATTGATCTTGTAACAGATCTGCTACAGAACGAACACGTTTATTTTTCAAGTGATTCATATCATCAAGTGTACCCATTCCAAATTTCATTCCGATCAAATGATCCGCAGCAGCCAATAGATCTCTTGGTAACAAAAATGTATTGTTCTGGGGTATATCAAGATTCAGTCTCCGGTTCATATTTCGTCGACCAACCCTTCCTAATTCACATCTTTGTTGAAAAAATTTCTTTTGTAATTCCTTACATAAGGACTCAGAAAATACCGTATCTCCGCCTACACAAGCAAATTGTTGATAAAACTCCAAAATAGCATTTTCTTTTGACCCAATCTTTTTTTTCTCCTTATCATTCGAGAAAGACAAGAAAATTTCAGGGTAACAAACATTATCTAGAATTTCTCTTAGATTCAAACCCATAGCTGATGATAGAACTAGAATAGATATTTTTTGTTTCCTACTTACACGTGCCCATATCCTTGTTCTTCTATCAATTTCTAATTCCGATCTTCCTCCCCAATCTGATATTATAGTGCTGGTATAGACAGAATTCCCGTTATGGTCCAATTCCGAACGGTAGTAAATACCAGGACTTTGCAATATTTGATTGATCACAATTCTGTATATTCCATTTACTATAGAGGTTCCCAGGGAATTCATTAAAGGAATGTTTCCAATAAAAACGGTTTGTTGTTGCATATCTCTACCAGTTTTCCAAATTAATCCCGCAGGAACATATAATTCAGAAGAATATGTGAGTGATTCATACACAGCATCTCTTTCTTTTATCAGGGGCTCTACCAATTGATATCTTTCAACAAATAATTGAAATTCCATTTCTTGATCTCTATCTTCAATTTTTGGAAACTTATGAAATTCTTCCGACAAGCCCTGATTAATGAACCTACAAAATCCCTCAAATTGTATCTGACTAAATCCAGGTATTGTGGACATTCCCTCATTTCCATCCCGGAGCATCTTAATCTTAAATTTCCCATTTTTTGAAAAAATTCTATTATTGCTAGCAATAATAGAATGTATATTCTGTTTACTGAATCACATGAAATTTTAGCCAACTCCCTATATGTATTTCATACGTATGAACGGGGAAGAGTGAAGAATATTTTTGATTCGACGCGAGTTAGAATTTGCGACAGGCACAAATAGAAAGAATTTGATAAAATATTCCTGGAAAAAAATTCTGTCACTTCCATTTATGGAGTCTTGTATAGAATATAAAAATAGATCTAATTTCTACCTATTATTATGATATTACGATCCGATGGGATACCAAAAAAATAAATGGGTTCGAGATTCAATCTCCTCTCTATGAATGAGATAAAGACAGAATAATCAGAAGTAGTATAGAGTTTCTTTTTTTTTTTAACACACTAAATTTCATGTTAAAAAAAGAATTCGCGGATTCCTTTTGGTGGGTAGTGAGTGGAATTTATAGAATACGATCGAATTGTGTAATATAAATATACTAAAAGTGGTATTCTATTTATTAAGTACATGTGGATACGGCTATCTATCCATATATCATACCTTTTATTGTAATTTCGCTTGGGATAGGTTACACTCCATCAAAATTCATATTTTCTATTCAATATATTCAATGAAAAATTGAAGCACGATGATTCTCTATAGGGATATGTACATAAGAGAGAGACCGGCTTGGTATCTGAATACTAATTTCTGTTCTGGGGTTTACATATACACATATATGTTGTTATAATTGAAATTGAAAGGGTTGAGTATTGAAAATAATGAATACTCATTAGTCATAAATAGTCATAAATTTAGTCATAAATAGTCATAAATCAATTTGATTTTCTTATGCCATTCAAAGAAACAAAATTTCATTGGAGATAAAAATTTAAGAACCACTCACTAATTCAAAATTTATTTTTAATGGTTCCAATTTGCCTGGAATTATTCAGTCTGTGACCGTAAATCTATTTTTTCTATTTTCATTCAATAGAAAAGAGAAGGGAAATTTTTAAGCGATGTATATTTTGAGATATAATCAATCGAAGAGAATAATATAAACTAGATCCAATAAAAAATAGGAATTTCAGTATCCAATAAAAAAATAGGAATTTCAGTTTCAAAAAAGATAAGTACAATGGGATTAAAGATAAAAAAGGGAGAGAGTTAGTAATAGAAAATAGATTAAAATATTATCTATTTTGGATCCAATTGGGTTTGGCGACATGGCCAAGTGGTAAGGCGGGGGACTGCAAATCCTTTATCCCCAGTTCAAATCTGGGTGTCGCCTGATCAACAAAAGATTTTGGCTTTTTCTCATCCTGCCGATCCAATTCGACGAATTCTTGATCCGCAAAAGGTAGTGTATCGCGACTCCATCTGGTATTAAATTAGATCAGATACGATGATGGGAAATCCGTTGTGGAAAGGCCCGAAAAAACTTTGTATCCAGACTCACGAGAGGCTATGATATGAGTACTCAGACATGGAATCAGAATGCTTGGTCTACTTTTATGGAGTAAAGGTCAAAGTAAAAAAAAAAAGAATGTATGTAGTAATAGTGGTGGTGGGTTCTCCCAATTCTTTCACAGAAAGAAAGACAGTAAGTGTAAGTGTAGATCAAATAGGAAATAGAGGTATCTGATAGATAGTTATCTATCTTGATGGTATATTTTTATATTTCCAAAGAAGGACGCGTGTATCATCGTATTCGTACTTAATGCTTCTTGATTCTACCAGAAATCCTAAACTATATAAACGTAAACTTATTACGAGTGTATTCATTGAATTGGTTCATCAATAGTCTTAAGTCAGAATCCTATTTTGACTCTGCACTATTGATTACACTATGATTATGAATCAATAATAGAATAATTCCTTCATCGAAATAGGGGACATAATTCACATGGATATAGTAAGTCTCGCTTGGGCTGCTTTAATGGTAGTTTTTACATTTTCCCTTTCGCTTGTAGTATGGGGAAGGAGTGGACTCTAGGGCTAGGGGCATTACTAATCTACTAATTGAGTAATCGATCGCTCAATCGAACTGTATCAATTCTTTATTGATCATTTTGCAAAGCCTTAAAAAAATTCAAAATTGTACGGGCAGATGGTAATGGAAATGAATAAGAAAATACAATAATGAATAATAACCATTCGATCAAACAATGAATGATTACCATAATTGTATTTCGAAACTCAAATCTACGCACGATAGGAGATTTTTTCCAACCAAATTTTTCCTCAAAATTCTATTTTTGTGAATCGGCTCTTATCAGAATTATGAATATTACAACAAGAAAAACCAATACTTCATTATTTTTTTCTTTATTTCCCCTTTTCTTTACTTTTACCTTTCTAACTAAAAGAAAGTCGTTCCGCTATTATGACAATACATATTTTTTTATACTCTACTGGAAGCGACTAGTAATTGTAATTGTCCAAAGGGGCGGGGTCCTACATATAAAAAAAATTGGATCTTTCCTCCATTGAGCGATCCGCTTTAAATTGGATCTATATAAAAAGCCTATATTCGTATATACTACAACTTTATATACTAATAAATAGTATACATTACTAGCTAGTGTGGTAGAAAGAACTATATATATAGTTCTTTCTACCACACTAGCTCAGATACTTACTAAGATACTTTTTCTTCTAGTCCGATCATTTCATTTAAGAGTTAGAGTTCTGATCCCCCTTTCTTTCATTTCTTGAATCATTGATAAGAACTAAATATGAAAAATTCCAGTTTCATTCAAATTAATTATTCTGGCTGACTGTTTTTACGTAGATAATAAGTAAAAAAGCAGTAGGAACTAGAATGAACAGTGCAGTAGCAATAAGTGCGAGAATATTGACTTCCATAATCTAATCTTCTTTTTTTTTGTTTCGCAATAACTCGGGATCTAATCCCATAGAGATGATAAAATTGACTCCTGTAAATTCAATGGGATGAATTGCCATCCTGATGATACTGAATCAGATCAATATTATGAATAATAATATCTGATCTATCAAATAAATTCATCGTCGAGAATTAAATAGTATAACATAGTAAGATCTTTTATCTATACTAAATCAAAAAAAAGACTATTTTTTTATTGAATCTGAAATACCCATCATTGTATTTTCATCCTTTTTCCACTTTTTCTTTTCTATAACCTATCATCTTCCTTATACAACTCTTCGACTTATACATACAATTATGAGGTATCATATGATCGGTATTTTCTAGGCCATACACAGATCCAAACCAGTATAAGTGAAACGGAAAAAAGAAAAGATTAAGTATAAAAAATCGAATATTCCAATAAATGCAATTTACTAATAAAGTAAAGGGGCCTTACTTGGTGGGTCTTCTCTTTTATTTGATTAGTATCCTCTTTATTGGATTGGGATTGGAACATATACATATACATCAAAAATTTAGTATGCAATTTGAATGAGAATGAAATAGACTGTTTCCAATTAGTATTAATAATTGAGATTGAGGATATACAAAAAAAATCGGAATTAGAAAAGATGTGCTTTAACCTGAAAAGTACTCCGCCAAGGTAATGAAATTAATATAATTTCATTGTGTATCGTACAATAAACGAAGACAATTTGTGTCTGTACCCTCCATAAAAAGAAACTCTATTCCATTTCATTGATCAAGTACAATCGAAAAAAAGAAAGAAAGTGAGTATGATATCTCTTAAACTTAAAATACTAAATGGAATCTAAATGAAATTCATTTATAGTCTGAATATAGCAATACAGTACTACCAATTGTACCAATCTACATATGTCTCTCCCTTATCAATCAGTACTAGTGGAAGAAATGGAAATTCCTGTATTTGTCTGATGATAAATGCGGAACAAAAACAAAAGAAATAAAGATCCTCCCCGGCCCCAGCACCAGAGATTCGATTTTGCTCCCCGCCTTCCCTTTCGCGAAAAATAAAGAAATGAATTTCTCAATTCATCGAATCCTAGTTCGGGACTGACGGGGCTCGAACCCGCAGCTTCCGCCTTGACAGGGCGGTGCTCTGACCAATTGAACTACAATCCCAAGGAGGCGTATAGCATACATATTCTTATGGTTTCATAAGAACATTCTACTCGTCATCTTGTAACATAACGGATAGGCGAATGATATATTGATATCATATCCACGTAAACACGGGCTTTAGTGAGAGTGACCCGAATTATCAGTAACTAGTAATTATCTATTTTCTATTTTTAACAATAAAATAAATAAAATAATAAATCTTTCAATCAATGAGAAAAAGTTGACCCTTTCTCTTTATTTTTACGGACCAGGCATTTATTTTCTGTAGGGCAAATCGGTTATACCATACTCGACTCTATTCATGGAATGGTGAATTTTTGGGCCGAGCTGGATTTGAACCAGCGTAGACATGTCGCCAACGAATTTACAGTCCGTCCCCATTAACCCCTCGGGCATCGACCCAGGAAGAATGCATTCTAATTCTAGGCTTATTGATAATTCATGATCAACTTCCTTTCGAAGTACCCTACCCCCAGGGGAAGTCGAATCCCCGCTGCCTCCTTGAAAGAGAGATGTCCTGAACCACTAGACGATGGGGGCATATCCGCCCGACCCTCATCATACCATGATGATAGTATGATCAGTTTTTTGGAATTGTCAATATAATCTAATGGTATGGCTAGATCCGAAGAGTCTTTCTATGTTATCATTCTATAGAATTTTCATATTTTTTTAAGTTTGATGCTTCATTCATTGCTTCGTTTCTCGTTCAGATGAAATATAATATGTCTATTACTATCTTACACTAAGCCATAAAATTCAAAAACGAGAAATTTTTTTTTATAAGAATTGGGTTTAGGGTACGAATCAATCAAGCGAATCTTGTTCTGATAGCTCAGTAAAAGTAAATAAAGCAAACTGGGATCAGTCTTGAAACAATTCACTGCATTATTTTTTTATCAAAAAAAAAAAACACAAATAAGAAAAATTTTACCCACTCTCTAGGTAAAGAAAATTTATTGTTCCATTATGAGTCTACTGCATATATACATATATGCAGTAGACTCATAAATGGCGAATTCATGAATTGAATAGGGCAGGGCCCTTTTAACTCAGCGGTAGAGTAACGCCATGGTAAGGCGTAAGTCATCGGTTCAAATCCGATAAAGGGCTTTTTCATGAAACTAAAGTCTTAGTCTTCGTTTTTCAGCGGAGAATAAGGATATTGTTATTGTTGATATTAAAAAGAAAAAGGCAACCACCGTTATAATGACTAATTAAACTTAATTGGGGGATTCTACCCTGTAGTGACATAGTAGTCCTCTTCATATCTTATTCTTATTATTTTATTCCATTTTTTTTGTCCCGTAGGGCATAAAATAAATATTTTAGATATCCAATTCCTATTTATTAATAGCCAAACCAAAGTATTCCTATTTCCCGTTGTTCCTACCAAAAACCCATCATAAAATTAGAAATACAAAAGTAAGTGGACCTAAC